GAGGAACATATTTACTAGTTATATCATCTGCAATCGCCTGAATCTCAAGACGTTCTTCGAACCAATCATAAACTTTATTGAGATAGGTAAACCAAGGTTACTCCCCCTCCAAGAACTGTATATGAGAATTTCATCTCGTACAGCTCAAACAAAAAAAAAGACCCAAATACTGATTGAAACAGATAGGGACTATAAAGTTTGCTACTTCTCTATCATTCAATATTATTTAAAGATATGAACGAGTCAAAATGCGACAGCTCTTCTTTAAATGCCAAAAAATCAAGTCAGCTCATTCGTCGTTATGTTGTGTTGATCGTTCCAGGCCTCTTGAATCTTCTAGATTACCTATCTTTCTTGTCTTTTTTATTTGGTATTTGTATGGCATGTTAATGCGGATTTCTTCTTGTTTTCTTTATTATTGATAGGAATTCTCTTGTTAAGACCCTACTTAATTAATCAATTGAAACCTCAGATTCATAAGAAAACCACGATAATTCAATGAAACCTTCAAAGTCAAAAGTTCGCTGAGTGAGAACCTTTGGATCATCACTTATTCAATCAAAAAAATAGTTATAATGACTAAAAACATAAAATACAAAGAAGCGTTTGGCCTTTGAGCCAAATAAGAGTTTGAAAGCAGAAAAATCTTTTGATTTATTAAAGTTTATAGGATAGAGCGGAAAGAAGTCCGGCTACGAGGTCTGAGTATTACGTATGAATCATAGTTCGAATACTTTATGATCTATTTGATCTATTTCGTGCTCCAGATACTAGAATGAATATCCGACGAAGTAAAACCATCTTAATAAAGATGACAGACCCATTCTCTGTACTAGCCATAGGGTCAATTATAACAAGTCACACACTCATATTCCGGAAATATACAATGCAGAAAGCAAAAAATTTTGCGGTCGAACTACCAAAGGAGAATAGGCTAAACTTTTGAGACCTATATACTTGACTTTTTTGTATCGAACTAAAAGTTAGGACTTAAAGATTCTTATCAGTCTAATTCACTGAAATTCCATCCAGTAGAACAGAAGAATTATAAATTTCCAAAATAATAGATAGGAATACCGCAAATAGAGCCATTGCAACACCCATCAACGGGGTCGTTCCCCATCCAGGAGCTACTTTTCCATATTCGGAATTCAATGGTTTCAATAAACTCCCTACAGTAGTTCTTCTTGGACCAGATCTAGAACTATCCTCAACAGTTTGTGTAGCCATAAATCTTATTTTGTATTGATTACGATCTGTTGACTTTGTATACCATTCCGTTGTAAATAAACAATCTTAGCATAGATCCATTGTGGTCTTTAAATTCTATAATAATGGAAACAGCAACCCTAGTCGCCATCTTTATATCTGGGTTACTTGTAAGTTTTACTGGGTATGCTCTATATACTGCCTTTGGGCAACCCTCTCAACAACTAAGAGATCCATTCGAGGAACACGGGGACTAGTTGAAGTAATCAGCCTCCAAATATTTGGAGGCTGATTACTTCAATGAATATAATAAAAATTTTTTTTATTTTTTAGTTGGAACTTTAGGTGGTTCCCGAAAAAAAATAGCGAAAAAAATGATCCCTAAAGTTGATACTAAGAGAAATGTATAAACCAATGCTTCCATAAATTTGATCGTGGTTTACAATTATAGCTTTCATACCTGTTTTGTTTACTTGGGATCATCCCTCCCCTGGATAAAGAAAGAAAAAGAGTTAAAGAAACGACAGCGATTTAAATACAGAAACTAGAAGCGAAAAAGCAATGTTGGATCAGACTGCTTGTCTTTTTGTAGTTGGATCCCCAAGTTTTTGGAATGCCCCAAATTCCACTTGAGCATCCAAATCTGGATCAATACCAGCAAAAACATCTCTGAACAGGGTTCTAGCACCATGCCAAATGTGTCCAAAGAAGAAGAGTAGAGCAAACGAAGCATGCCCAAAAGTAAACCAACCTCTTGGACTGCTACGAAAAACACCATCGGATTTCAAAGTAGCACGATCTAATTCAAAAATTTCACCCAATTGAGCCCGTCGAGCATATTTTTTCACAGTTGCGGGATCACTATAACTCACTCCATTGAGTTCACCACCATAAAACTCAACAGTTACACCTACTTGTTCGACACTATATTTAGATTCTGCCCTTCTAAATGGGACGTCGGCTCTAACAATTCCGTCGCCGTCTACCAAAACAACCGGAAATGTTTCAAAAAAAGTAGGCATACGGCGTACAAAAAGTTCACGCCCTTCTTTATTTCTAAAGACGGGGTGTCCTAACCATCCAACAGCTATTCCATCCCCATTGTCCATTGAACCCGCTCGGAATAACCCTCCTTTTGCTGGATTATTACCAATATAATCATAAAAAGCTAATTTTTCAGGAATTTTAGACCAAACTTCTGATAAACTTGGATTTTCAGCTAGTCCAGCACTAACTCTTCGATATATTTCTTGTTGAAAGTATCCCTGATCCCATTGATAACGAGTAGGACCAAATAATTCGATGGGAGTAGTTGCAGAACCATACCACATAGTTCCAGCAACAACAAAAGCTGCAAAAAAGACAGCAGCAATACTACTGGAAAGTACGGTTTCAATATTGCCCATACGTAATCCTTTGTATAGACGTTGAGGCGGACGAACGCTAAGATGGAATAAGCCCGCTAATATACCTAATGTCCCGGCTGCAATATGATGAGAGGCTATTCCTCCAGGAACAAAAGGGTCAAAACCCTCCACGCCCCACGCTGGATTTACGGGTTGTACCTTTCCGGTTAGTCCATAAGGGTCGGATACCCATATTCCAGGACCATATAATCCTGTTACATGAAATGCGCCAAAACCAAAGCAAGCCACTCCTGAAAGAAATAAATGAATTCCAAAAATTTTGGGCAAATCCAAAGAAGGTTTTCCTGTACGTTCATCACAAAAAATTTCTAGATCCCAATATACCCAATGCCAAATAGCTGCCAAGAAGCACAAGCCAGAAAACACGATATGTGCTCCGGCTACCCCTTCGTAACTCCAAAGACCCGGATTCGTTATAGTCCCTCCTGTAATATTCCAACCGCCCCATGAATTGGTTATTCCTAAACGAGTCATGAAAGGTATAACGAACATACCTTGTCTCCACATTGGATCAAGAACTGGGTCCGAGGGATCAAAAACTGCTAATTCATATAGAGCCATCGAACCGGCCCAACCAGCAACCAGAGCAGTATGCATTATATGAACAGAAAGCAAACGGCCGGGATCATTCAATACAACAGTATGAACACGATACCAAGGCAAACCCATGGAAATACCCCTTTATCAACGAAAAATAGACACTATGTTACTTTATTGCATTGGAAAAACTATGCTATGGACCCCCCCTTTTTAGGTAATTTTTTGTAGAAAAGATTAATATTTGTTCTATTCTTTTAGTAATAATGGAACAATTCAATTCATAGGAAAAAAGGGAAGCGGATCTATTCTATATCCGATAAGTACCAATACGCAATGGGGGTGAATCCTAGTTTATATGAAGCAAGATCGCTATTCTTGTTCATGATTCAGAAGCCCATTCGTCAAAAATTTCCTTTATTTTTATTCATTCTCTCTTACTTTACCTCTCTTTTTGATTTTATTTTCGCTTATTCAACTTATATATTAAATATGATTAATTTCAATATTATTAATAAAGTAGGAAAAAAGGATAATATTATTAAAAAACGAAACCCCAGTCTTACGTTTCCACATCAAAGTGAAATAGAGAACTTCATTCTCTTTTTTTTTTCATTTTATGCCTATTGGCGTTCCAAAAGTACCTTTTCGAAGTCCTGGAGAAGGAGATACATCTTGGGTTGACATATAGTGTGACTTGTCAGATATATTGGGCTATATGGGATTTCCCCATTTTCTCCCTCGATCGAGATATCCTCTGTTTCGCCCAAAAAGATTGATTGAATTATCAAAAATTTGTAACGCGAAGCGCAAAAAATAAAGTGGAATTAAATGCAGGTAGTATTTAGATTGATATTATATTATCAAACTTTTTTTATGGTTTACGTGATCGGACCAATAAAATGAAATATCCAGACTCCGTTTAGCCAAAACCCAATTGATAATTAATATATAATATTTTTATAATTACTACTTCTTCTAATTACTACTTCTATGATATGAAAAATTATGATAAAAGATTCTATTATAAAAATTTTGAAACAGGGTGTGATCTCAAACTGTTGATCAAATCAAATAATATGATTAATAATTTGTGGACCATTTGATAGAAGACATGTGAAATAAATTAATTGAAAAAAAAAAAACGCAGGAGTAGTAAAAAAAAGACGCGGTATTTGGTTCATTTGTCCTATATGTGCAAATAAAAATCGGGCAAATTTTTCCTTTTACTCGGGGTAGAGCATAAACCTAAAAAACGGAATAAAAACGGAAGAAGCCCATTCAGGAACAAGAAAAAACCATCGCCATTTCAACTGAATCTCGATGAAAAAAAAAAAAATGAATCAATGATAAGTTAGTCTGACAAGCTTAATCAATCGTTTTATTATAGGATTTTTTTAATATCTAATAAAAGGGGCCAAAACTCTTTTGTGCTTTTACTTTATAAAAAGGGAGCGGGGGGGGGGAGGAATCTACACATTGATTTTTTCACAATTTTTGTTGAACCGTATGCATCAAAAGGTGCCTGTACGGCTCCTAAGGAATAAAAGTTTATCCTAATCAACCGACTTTATCGAGAAAGATTATTTTTTTTAGGCCAAGAGGTTGATACCGACATCTCGAATCAACTTATTAGTCTTATGATATATCTCAGTATAGAAAAGGATACCAAAGATCTGTATTTGTTTATAAACTCTCCTGGTGGATGGGTAATATCTGGAATGGCTATTTATGATACGATGCAATTTGTGCGCCCCGATGTACAGACAATATGCATGGGATTGGCCGCTTCAATAGCATCCTTTATCCTAGTCGGAGGAGCAATTACCAAACGTATAGCATTCCCTCACGCTTGGCGCCAATGAGTTTTTTTATTTTATTTTCGAGAAAAACAGACTATGCCTTCGCCCTAGGAAATATGAATTAGTTAAGTAATAATAGCATGGCACTTCGAATTCGATATGAAAATTTTTAGATTAAAAAAAATTAGATTATATATCGAAAGAGTAGTATGAGATAAGGAAGGGGTATTTCAAAAGGTCTCTTACCTATTTTGTTGTGGGCACTTTTCAGCGTCACAAACTTTGTTTTCACACCGGAAGCTTATTTACAAAATTTATATTAAAAAAAAAAGACACTTTGGGATTGCTTAATCATAGACGAATAAAAAAAAATGATATATAAAGCAACGGAACCATCATAGTATTTTTTGAACTCCTCCAAACAAGAAGGATGGTAATTGGATCATTTATGGATCCGCATATAATACAACCTAATATAATACAACCTATATTTTGTTTTCTTTCCCTGAAAGGAACGGTAAAAAAAATCAATTCCATTGTGGAGCCGTATGCAATGCACAAAAAATGCCTGTACGGTTACTCGGTTTTTTAGTTATTTCGCTTCATTATACGAAATAGAAGAACCTTTTCTATTTATAGCATCAGGGTCATGATCCATCAACCCGCAAGTTCCTTTTATGAGGCACAAACGGGAGAATTTATCTTGGAAGCGGAAGAGCTACTAAAACTTCGCGAAACCATCACAAGAGTTTATGTACAAAGAACGGGCAAACCTATATGGGTTGTATCCGAAGACATGGAAAGGGATGTTTTTATGTCAGCAACAGAAGCCCAAGCTCATGGAATTGTTGATCTTGTAGCGGTTCAATAAAAAATAGGAGCGATTTCATGCAAACCTACAATTTCCAATTTGAGATCTTTTTAGATTAAAGGTTTGGTTTAATATTCTCTTCAATATAAAAAAAATATATTGAAGAGAATCTTGAAGAGAAGTAATTCCGAATAAGCCGGTTAGAACCAATCTAAACCAGCCCATTATTTATATGATTCCGTATGCCAACCATTAAACAACTTATTAGAAATACAAGACAGCCAATCCGAAATGTCACGAAATCCCCCGCGCTTCGGGGATGCCCTCAGCGACGAGGAACATGTACTCGGGTGTATGTGCGACTCGTTTAGATCATAGACTAAAAAAAAAGGAAATTCTTTTTGAAATATCAATGATCAGTACCTGTGACTAAAATAGAATGGCGGAACTCGATTCATTATTTAAAAAAGATAGATCGTTCATATCTTCTATTGTGTATGAAACTTATGGTTTACTTTGGTACAAATCCAATCAACTCCGTTTTTTAGAAAACCCCCAATGATAACAAATGGTTATCCATTAAGCGGGGGAAATTACATTTTTTATTAAAAGAAAAGAACGGACTAAGAGGGTAAACTACAAAATCACTTTTAAAAATGAAATACCGTTACTGTATAAAGTGGATCTCATTGTGAAAGACCTATTACTGGAAGATTCATGGGGTAGAGCCAAAGAATGTGAATTGTACAAGTTACCAATAGTATTGATTAATTAAAAGAAGGAGCTCCGGTGTATAGAGAGGACCTCACCGTTTTATAAGTAACCATAGAAACGATGGAACCCACTATTTATTCATTTATATTTACTACTTTTTGTAGTTATTCCTTTTTTTATATCAAGTATCAAGGCAATTTCTCCTTTCAAAGGAAAGAAAAAGACCTAGCAAAAACTAGTGGTGGGGAAGGTTAGAGTAGCAAAAGCCAGTGGAATTTTTTTTATACATTGGAATAATTCGTTTGGTTATTAATAGACTAGTAAAGGCGAAAAGAATAACTGAAAAAAGAATTAGTTATTCATCAAAGTTTGATTTATTCAATGACTAGAATTAAACGCGGATATATAGCTCGGAGGCGTAGAACAAAAATTCGTTTATTTGCATCAAGCTTTCGAGGGGCTCATTCACGACTTACACGAACTATGACTCAACAGAGAATAAGAGCTTTAGTTTCGGCTCATCGGGATAGGGGTAGGAGAAAAAGGGATTTTCGTCGTTTATGGATCACTCGAATAAATGCAGTAATTCAAGAAATGGAGGTATTCAATAGTTATAATGGATTCATACACAATCTGTACAAGAGGCAGTTACTGCTTAATCGGAAAATACTTGCACAAATAGCTTTATTAAATAGGAGTTGTCTTTATACGATTTCAAATGAGATCATAAAATAAGGGGATTGGAACAAATCCACTAAAATATTTTCAATAGAGTTTCTAAGGAGAATGAACTCGGGGAAGGTAGAGTAGAAATTAGTATTATAAAAAAAGTCGTGAAAAAAAAAATGAGGGTATATAGTCGATAAAAAAAGATTGATTCGTTTTCTTTTCGACGATTCTTTTCGTTTTTTTTATGACAGACACAGACGTAAGAATCAAATTAAGACTCTTGATTGGATTTTTCGAACAAAAAAGTAATCTCTTTTTGAATTCCTTCAGATTGGAATTTTTATTCAATTGAAGAATAAGTCTATTTTTTTCTGGTTCTAAGGCTAGTAGTTCTAGGGGTCGACTCACTTCTTTCAAATTGTTTCTGATTATTAATAAAAGGTAACAAAGATAAAATACGAGCTTGTTTTATAGCAATAGTAATTAATCGTTGTTGTTTTAAAGTAACTCTATTCACCCGTCTAGATAATATTTTTCCTTGTTCACTAATAAATCGACTAATTAAACTCATGTTTCTATAATCAATTCGATCCCCCGATTGTATCGGGGGCAAACGCCTACGAAAAGATCGCTTGGATTTAGGAAAAAGTCGCTTAGATTTATTCATAATTTGTTTATTCCTTACCTCTAAAATCCTATTTTGATCAGATCAAAATCAAAATGATTTCGATTCCTATATAGGATAGAGTTTCTATTTCTATTTTCTATATAGAATTAAGAATATAGGATTAGATTTCTTTTGATTTATTTCTTTCTATTTATATATATGTAATAATATATAGATACTAGCATTATTCCTGTTTTTAAAAGTTGACATACACGCACTCAATTTGATCTATTTCTTTATTTCCCCGTGAATTGTATGTTTATAACAATAGGGACAGAATTTTCTCAATTCCAATCGACTAGGGGTGTTATGCCGATTCTTTTGAGTAATATATCTGGAAATTCCCGCGAATTCTTTCTTAATATCATTTCGAACACAACTAGTACATTCCAAAATAATTGTTACTCGAACATCTTTACCCTTGGCCATGAAACCTCCTTTGGATTTACGATTCATTCCAATCTTCTATTTTAGGATCCAAAAAGAACAAGACCCAAAAAATGGAAGCTGTTAACTCAAAAAAAATTCTGAAATATTTCGTTGCAATAAATATTAATTAGGAATGAAATAAAAATTAAATAATAAGCAATAGAATGGTTTTTTGAAAACTAGATTGCAAATCACAGTATTTTTTGAAAAGTATCTCATAGGATACTCTTTCCCTAGCAATATTTTTTTTGTTCTATTTAGTACTATTTAATTGGATCCTGAACCCTCGTTTTTATGACCTTTCACCCCCCCCCCTTTTTTTTTTTAGAATGAATTCTAAAAAAAGGGGGGGTTAGTCACGGAGCGTTGATTGTATCTCTAAATTTGTTCACCCTTTCTGATGTTAATAACTAGAAGGAAATGTTAATCCATCTGGAAATAAACGATTAATCTCTATTAATAAACCTGCTAAAGAACCGAACCATAGAGTACTTAGTACCGGTGCTACGGAAAGATATGTTTTTAGATCTCGCATTTGAAATCCTCCTTCTTTCTTCTTTATTGTATTACATTATGTATAGTAATATATATAACTACAGATGTACATGTAGTTACGAAGTTCTTGTATTTGTATACCTAACTTTGACCCCCTCATTTTCAAAATTAGAATTGAAATATTGTATACTCGAACTATCTTATAGATTCAATTTTCAACTGGAAACGCCTATTTATGTGAAATTGAAAGAATTCTCGTAAAAAAAGTCATTTTTTTTTTTTTTATATGTTTGTTATCTGATATGAGACAAAAAAAAAAGAAGAAATGAATTTGACATACCAATAAAAAAAAAAAAAAAAGAAGGATGTGGAAAACAAGACAGCAATTCTCTACAATGACACTGTAAACCAATTGAAAGGGATGTAGCGCAGCTTGGTAGCGCGTTTGTTTTGGGTACAAAATGTCACGGGTTCAAATCCTGTCATCCCTACCTATTACTGCTCGGAAGAGCAGTAACGAGGGATCCATTTTCGATCAATCTTTTTTTAATAAACTTGGACATATATATAATTATGTAATTTATGATATACTATGATATAGTATATACGCACAAAATAGATGCGGGTTAAAAAAAGTCCTCTTTATAGCCTTTTCTTGTTTTTTATAAAAAACAAGAAAAACGCTCTTAGTTCAGTTCGGTAGAACGTGGGTCTCCAAAACCCAATGTCGTAGGTTCAAATCCTACAGAGCGTGATTTCACTCTTGTTTAGTCGATTGTGTCAAAATTCCACTGTTCGCAACTAATTGAGCAGCAATCTGAATTCGACCTCCCGCATATGAAAGCAAGAAGGAGGTCAGTCAAAAAAAAGCGATGTTAATTAATCAAAAGTCCAACTGATCACCACGTCTGTACTGTAAATAAGCAGTTACGAATAATCCAGCCAACGTAATAGGAATTAGACCTAAGACGATTCCAAATAAAAAAACTTCAATCATTGCACTTTGCTTTTGTTTTCATTTTTGAAAGGGGGGAAAGGGAGGTACTATCTATTTCTAACTCTTAATCTGTATTGCCAATGAATCTCAATGACCAAAAATGGGTAATTAACACGGTAAGGAACTAAGGAACTATCGAACATATCAAATACCACATAAATCATAGAAATCTTTTTTTATAAAAAAAATCTTCATTCAATTAATTTCAAATAAGTCGTATTTTGCTTAGACCAATAAATAGAG